CAAAATGGTGATATTCTTCCTCCATGGATCAATAATTTCGATTTTTGGGAAGTATCATGATCATCCAATAACAATAAGAAGGGTTTCAATTTTTTCAAATGAACGATTTGAAGACCTATTGATTCTAACAACTGATTGCAGAGTTGATCATTCGGACCTTTCAATTCATAGATGTGGATCTCGGACCTATGAATGGGGATATTCCCAAAACTAACAAAGAAAAAAGGAAGTGGGTTAGACACGAAGAGAATCAACTTGGATAAAAAAAGAAGTGACTTAGACAAATCTTTTTTGTCGATAACTCCAGACCAATCAATCGAATATTGATTAATACGTAAGTGATCGAACACTACTTGAAAACGGCTCTTCTGCTCAGAAACGAAATGCTCCAAATGTTCCTGAAAATTATTGCTCCCATTGGACCATTTGTATCTATATGCATTAGGATCCCGATTCATGGATCTCTCAGTTCGAGAAATAAAAAGAAGAGGATCGAACCATTTCTTCTGACTCTTTTTCAAATTTGAAAAATGTTGGTTGATCGTATATTTCATTATAGTTCTATGATTCATACTTTCATTTCCTATTTGATCCCTTTGAATTCCATATTCGAAGTTGTGATCGGATCTATTCATTAAAAAGAATCGATTCAATACATTTCTTATGTACCCATAGGTGCTATATTGGATTTGAATCAGATTTCGGATAAATCTATATTGATTGACTGCCTCCATTATGTTGTTGCTAGCAAATACCACTATTTTTGTGTTTGGATCTTCCAAATAATTCCCACAGGAGATCCGGACCCATTTTTTTCTGATCCTTCGATAAAAAGATTCATTCTCTTCATAAAAAATAGGAGGTAGAACCAATAAAGATTTCTTTTTCGATTCATCCCTGGAGTTGAATACCTCATTCAAGAATTGTTTTTGACCCAATCCGTAGGAATCAATAGAAAAGGAAAATCCCCTATGATACACCAGATCCGGCTCGGTTATTGATAGAGTGAATAGATCTGCCATTTCTTTAAATATCTCTTCTGATTCAAAATCGTGGTGGAACGTGTATCCTCCCCTGTTCTGGTCATGGACTAGATGAAAAAAATAAAAAAATGGATTTTTGTTCAAGAATGAAATCTTATTTGAACTGTCCATATCCAGTTCATCCTTCGCACATCCCGGATCTGATGAAATAGGATGAATTGAAACGGTATTTTGTAAATACGTAATTATCTTGAATATATTCACCATTTCTTTATTTTCCGATTGCCTGAAAGGGACAAAAGAAACATCTTGTTGTTTCTTCAACAATTTATGATCTCTAGTGGACCTCTCAGTAGGATTCGAACCCAGATGAAGTTCTGACCATCTGTCATAGAAAAAAGAACGAATGGATCTTGTAGGATTCCCAATAAATTCTTCGATTTCTTCCGGAAGCAGATGATTATTCATCTGCTTCTCACGTTCCGTGAATAGCCGGGACATTGAGGAATATCCAGAAAGGCATTTCGGGAATCGGTCTGATTCTATCTCCGTTCGTTCCGTTTGAAGAAAGGAAGGATCCCAAATAATCGACCTTCTTTTTAGTTGTTGAATATCTCTTTGATTGATCAATATGTGATATTCCGAATCCTCATTACTAAGGGAATCAAAATGATCTCTGGGTGAGGATCCTTTCAATTGGCTAGAATCCGTTACTTGAACGAAACTAGATCTTGTGGAATCATATTTAATATTGGACGATCCATTCCGTACCTTGCTAAAAAACCGATCCTTGTTTACCAACCACACATTGTCTAACCAAACCCAATTCTCTATTGATACGTTCCTAAAAAAATCCGATTCGTGCGGATTCTTCCCCCAACTAACGAAGAGATCTTGACGGAATTGCCACATATGAAATGGAACACAATTTTGCAAAGAAATAGCCCACCTGTTTCTAGAGAAGAGATGGGAAACATGCTCAATATCATTTGATTGAATAGTTGACCCAGCTCCTTGTTGTTTGAAGAAACCCTTCACTTCAATTGGTATTTTTTCAAGAAAAGAAGACATGAGATAACAAATCAAGTCTTTCACTAAGATTTCAAATAGCTGTCCCGACTTCAAGTTGATTATGTTTCGCCTCTTCCTCAGAGAAAGACGATCAAACAATTCCCAATCATGGTCCTTGCAGATCGGATGATCATCCATATAATATACAAAAAGAAACTCCATATATTTGATATCTTTCTCTTTGAATGAGATCTCAATTCTAGCGGCGGTTTTTTTAGATATCTTACAACTAGAATCCCTCCTTTTTCCGATCCAGTTCCTCCACCACCTCGAACCCCAGTTAGATTCGGGCATGATACACTTTTTAGTTATTGGGAGAACCCAAGTACTCTCTTTCGGATCCAGGAAACAACTCTCAGAGATCTTTTTTCCTTTTGGAAGATACAGCAGCAAAACAATCAACCTATTGATATTGGAAAACCCAAAAGATTCTTCCAATGTATCAT